TAATTGGCTTATCAGAACAGAACGAAATTCATTTATTTGATTTGATTAATACATGTACCTTAGCAATTCGACATAGATCCAATCTATTTTATCGAAACATGTGATGAAAAGATTTGCTTTATTTTCGATAACTTCTTGCTCCCTATTCCAAAAATTCCCGATTTACTTTTTGTTAATTTACTGGCTTAGTGTGAGATAGAAATATGCCTGTCTCGTCGTAATAATGAGTGAATCGATGAATGAAAGTGGAAAAAATGAAGGTTAATTCCCTTTTTTATGTTTATGTCAAACCAATCACTTCCCGAAAGGATCTTCTACTTTGTATTATTGTATTATTAATATAATCTAGTTTCTTTTTATAATATCTATTTAGATAATAATAATAGATTTAATTTATCTAATTCATTTCTATTTCTATATAGAATAGAGTGGCGATTAAAATGAATGATTTACTGAGTATAAATCATGAATCAAAAATGGAAAATCATAAAAGATGGAAAAAGCTTTCACATCTAGTCATTATATTGACAATTTCAAAAAACTGCTCATACTATGAGCATAGTATGATCGCGGTCAGGCAAATATGCCCCCATCGTCTAGCGGTTCAGGACATCTCTCTTTCAAGGAGGCAGCGGGGATTCGACTTCCCCTGGGGGTAGGGTACTACGAAAGGAAGTTGATCATGGATTATCAATAAACCTAGAATTGATTCTTCCTGGGTCGATGCCCGAGCGGTTAATGGGGACGGACTGTAAATTCGTTGGCAATATGTCTACGCTGGTTCAAATCCAGCTCGGCCCAATAATTCGCTGATCCGCCATAACATAAAATGCCCATTTTTTTGTATTTTGTTTTCCAGAAAAGCCAAACAAAAAAAATTAGGAATTAGGGAAGAATAAAAAAAGTCCAATTTTCTGATATATCTATCGCTATTTGTTTTTTATTTCTTCTATTTATTTAGTTGTTCCCATAAATTCTGACCTTGATAACGCTCTAGATTCATATCAGGATCATTAAATAGAAAGTTTAATGAAAAGAAAGAGTAAAGTAAACAAAAAAGACTCTTTTTTTTTTTCATTTTTAAATTGATTATTGATCGATTTATTTGTCAATAACGAAAGGATTACTAGTTACTAGTAATCCGCGTCGCTCTCACTAAAGTGCATACCCGTATGGATATCAATATATCACTCGCGCCTTTGTTTGTTACAACACGGAGATTCTACTCTAAAATCTAAATAGAAAATGCCTTGAATGAAATCAGAAGACTATCTATGCTGTACACTTTTCTTTATTTCCCTGGGATTGTAGTTCAATTGGTCAGAGCACCGCCCTGTCAAGGCGGAAGCTGCGGGTTCGAGCCCCGTCAGTCCCGACGGATATAATTTTTAAAAAGACTCCCTCCCTTTTCTGTCAAAGGGGATACAAATGGCAGAATTTCATTCCCAACGATATCTTTTTTTTTCTATTTTTTGTTGGGGTTTATTTGTAAACTATTTGTAAACGGTGAAAGTGGAAAAGAAGTCTCATGATACATCATCAGATGATTGTACAAGGAAGGCGGTAGATTATCGAAAAGAAAGAGTGGAAAAGAATATATATAAATAAAGGAAAGGAATTCTTTTGATTGGACCAGGAATCCGTTTTTGTATTCGGTGTGGATAAAAGGTCTTCCTATGTTATACTATTCAATTCTCGACGGTGAATCGATTTGATAGCTTAGATATTGTTATTCATGATATTGATCCGATTCGATGTCATTGAAATGTAAGTCATTGCATTGAATTTACAAGCGACAAATTTATCATCTCTATGGGATTAAATCCCGAGTTATTGCGAAGTAAAAAAAAACAATGAAATTATGGAAGTAAATATTCTGGCATTTATTGCTACGGCGCTGTTCATTCTAGTCCCTACCGCTTTTTTACTTATAATATACGTAAAAACTGTCAGTCAAAGTGATTAATTTGAATGAAACTTGACTTTTTATTTTTTATCAAGGATTTAAGAAAAAAAGGATTCCAATTTCACGTCTTAAATAAAATGAATGGACTAGAATCAACAGTATCCTATAAAACTCGATAGTATGGTAGAAAAAAAAATACGAATCTTTCTACCATACTATCTATATCTATTATTGGAATGTATAAAGATACAAGCTTAATATAGATGAATCCACAATATGTATCTTCATACATGTCGATATCAATTAAATATATGTACTGTACATAGTATCTCAATTTTATTTCTTCGCTTGATCTATTTTATTTGTGTTGATTTCAATCAATCTGAAATAATTGAAAGGCAAGTCTTATGATTTTATAATTCTTTCATTTCATGGATTTGATTCTTTTGATGGATACCGAGATTCCTATTGAAAATAATCAGAAATGAAGGAAAAATGGAATAGGCATATATTTATATAAAAAAAAAAAAAAGAAAACCAAGTAATCCTTTTTTTTAACATTCCAAAGAAGTAATTCATTGAGCAGCTGATAGATGATCCAAAGAGTTCTACGGTAACTTTTCTTCGTATTTCGTTTCGAAAAAAGGGTATACCCTGCCGATTTTGAATTTACCTTCTTTTCTTTGATCCATGATATGAAATGAGTCAATAAAGCATGGCATAGCATAAATTAAATTCAAATAAAACAGGGGGTAAGTGTGCAATATGTGACTACACTAAGGCAAGATCTTTTTAAATTTTTAAATATTTTAAATAAAAGAACTACTTTTTTTTCTCTTTGAACAGTAAACAGGGAAGGAAATAAAAACAAACAAAAAAACAAAAGGGGGGTTCCTTGTCCCTCATTGTCCATTTATAACTCTGGTAAGAGCTGATTCATCAAAATAGACAATTTGGGAGGAATTCTTTTTTTTTTTAATAAATTGCCTATCATCCATCCGGATTCCTTTTCCTTTCGAAATACGAACGTGGGAATTCTTGAAATGTTTGTTTGATTTTAATTGAAAGGGTGTTATTCATCTCTATTATTCATAGAATACATTACTCCACTAGAATCCAAGAATTTCGAAATGTAATAAAATAGTTAAAATAAAGGCTTTGTAAAACGATCTAGAAAACAATTGATACGGTTTGATTCCTCAACCCAATTAGGAGTACCCCTAGAGCCCACTTCTTCCCCATACTACGAGTGAAAGAGAAAATGTAAAGACTACCATTAAAGCAGCCCAAGCAAGACTTACTATATCCATGTGTATTATGTCCCCTATCTCTATGAATATGAAACAAATATGAAGGAATTTTTCCATTATTGTTCACTAATAATAGTGGAATTACTGGCACAGAGTCAAAAAGAAAAGGGAATTCTGACACACCACCGTTGATGAAACACTTCAATAAATCCGCTTCTAACAAGTTCTTATATGATTTCTAGTAAAATCGAGAACCATTAAGCACAAGCAAAATACGCAGTAACCTTTTTTTTGGAAGTATCAAAAGAATGTTACTCACATGTATCAATAATAAGACTTATTCTTTCTTTTGGTGTCCCTCATTAAGTAAAAGCCAATTATCTATCCAATCTAATATTAATTGGATGCCTGAACACTCAGAGACTTTCATCAGTCTGTATACAAAGTATCTTCCAACCCTTCTACAACCATTCATTAGTTAATTAGACACTCCCGTTATCCAATCTAATTAAAGACTCCCCTAGTAGCCCCTCCGTTAGTAGGGGGGGCTCCCATATCAAGATTTACGGACTCCCTTCCGCTACTTTAATTTTTCCTTGAATCCTAGACGTTAGGATTTCGAGTTTTTTGTTGATCAGGCGACACCCGGATTTGAACTGGGGAATAAGGGATTTGCAGTCCCCCGCCTTACCGCTCGGCCATGTCGCCAAAGGGCTACAAACAAAAATGAGAGTATCCCCTTTTTATTTTTAGATCGGATCCATGCCTTCAATTGGTTATAGTATCTCAAGGAACACAATATCTAAAAACTTTCCTTTTCTTTTTTCAATAGAAAAGAAAAAAGAAAATGTGGATTCTCAGTTACAAAAGTCAAAATTCAGGACAAATAAATTGGAACCATTAACTATTCACTATTGACTGAAAATTTATGTTATGGACGATTCTTCTTCACTTGTCTTTTTCTAATGGTATAAGAAAATCAAACTGGATACATAACTAATCAGTATTGATTTTTTTTTTCAATAAAAAAAACTTTCTGAATTTCAAGTTTCTGAATTTCAAGTATTTTATAATAATATAACAGCAATTATGAGTCTATGTAAACCCCAGAGCATAAGTTGTTACACAGTTATAGTTATCTAATGAGGTATTTTATCTATCTAGATATGATGTCCATAGGGAATCAGCAAGAAATTATAGTGTTTCAATTTTTCATTGAATAGATTAAAATAAAAGAAAAAATCGAATTTTTGATAGAGCACGCCATGTCTTGTCTCCACTAGATCGCTATAATGGAATAAAAGAAAGACATATATAAATAGAAATGCTATATCTGCACATGTTTAATAAATACAATACAAGCCCTCTTTTCGTACGCACTTCAATCATATTCTAAAAAAATAAAAAACGAAAAAGTGGGTAAAAACATCTCTCTTCTCTGCGAATCGTTTTTTGAACAATGGATTCCATGAAAAAATTAAGCGCTAGAAAAAAAAACTCTCTCCCTATATATATTTTATATATATTTTATGATTATTTTGTCTTTATCTCAAGGAACAGATCAAATCAGGAATTCCTTTCAATTTTCTGGTATTCAATCGGATTGGAATATGTAATATCATAATAATGGTAGAAATTGAATTATTATTTTTTTTTATATTCTATACAAAACTCCATACGGCTAAATGGCATTTCTCAATTCTTTTCTGTATCTGTTTGTTATAAATATAAATTCAAAATTGAGTATAATTTTTCTTCTTCCGTTCATACGCATTTCATATTTCATACATTCCATATATATTATATGGTATATGGAGTTAGATAAAATTTCATGTGATTCAGTA